TAAATGAATTCCAAAGATCTTGGGCAAATCCAAAGAGGGTTTTCCTGTACGTTCATCAGAAAATATTTCTAGATCCCAATAGACCCAATGCCAGATAGCTGCCAAAAAGCATAAGCCAGAAAACACAATATGCGCCCCAGCTACACCTTCGTAACTCCAAATCCCCGGATTCGTTACAGTTCCTCCTGTGATACTCCAACCCCCCCATGAATTGGTTATTCCTAAACGAGTCATGAAGGGTATAACGAACATACCCTGTCTCCACATTGGATCAAGAATAGGGTCAGAAGGATCAAAAACTGCTAATTCATACAGAGCCATCGAGCCCGCCCAACCAGCAACCAGAGCTGTATGCATTATATGAACGGAAAGCAACCGGCCGGGATCATTCAATACAACGGTATGAACACGATACCAAGGCAAACCCATGGAAAATACCCCTTTATCGAAGAAAAATAGACACTACGTAACTTTATTGCATTGGAAAAAATTATACTATGATTATCCTATAGACTTCCCCTGTTCAGGGGATTTTTTCCTAACAAGGGTTAGGTTAATATTGATTCTATATTCTATTCGTAATAATGGAATAATTCTGTTCGTAAGAACAAAGAGAAACAGATTTATTCTATATTCGATAAGTACCAATATGCAATGGTGGATTGATACCATTTTCTATGAGAAAATTTGTCCATCCTTCATTTATCATTAGAAGGATCTATTCGTAAAAAATTTCCTTTATTTATTTTGTCTTTCTTTCTAAATTTTTCTAATCTATGGATAAAATAAATATGATAAAGCCAATATTATAAAGACAAGAAAAATAAAGACAATAAAACCATATTGTTACGTTTCCACATCAAAGTGAAATATAGTATTTAGTTCTTTTTTCTTTCAATCCATGCCTATTGGTGTTCCAAAAGTACCTTTCCGAAGTCCTGGAGAGGAAGATGCATCTTGGGTTGACGTATAGTGCGACTTGTCAGATATCTTGGGTCATATGGGATTTCCCCATTCTCTCCCCCGACCGAGATATCCTCTGTTTCGCCCAAGAAAGAGAAATTGAATTATCGAAAAATTGGAGCGTGAAATGCAATTAAATGCATTATTTGGGGGAATTCATAGAATTATATCAATTAGAATAATTTATGGTTGGCTTTGGCTGGACGAAAAAAATGAAGTATCCAGGCTCCGTTTAAAAAAAAACCCAATTGGTAATATATCTATGATTACTATGTGTATCATAAATGATTATTTGTAAAGTCATAACAAAAAGAAATGGTGATGGGAAGATTTGTCCTATATGTGCAAATCAAAATCGGGCGAATCTTTACCCGGAGTAGAGCATAAACCTAAAAAGATGAAAGAGACCCATTCAGGAACAAGAAAATACCATCGTAATTGGGATTGAATTTCGATGAAAGAATACATCAATGAGAAGTTAATTCGATAAGTTTATTTACCCTTTTTTTATATTATCAAAGAAGAAATCAAAATTCATCTTTATTGAAAAATCGAAGAAAAAGCCCTTTCATTAAAAAATTAGAAAAACCCGAAAAAGAAAGAGGACTGGAATCTATACATTGATTCTTTTCTTCGCAATTTTTTTGAACCGTATGCATCAAAAGGTGCATGTACGGTTCCTAAGGAATACAATTTTACCCTACTCAACCGACTTTATCGAGAAAGATTACTTTTTTTAGGCCAAGAAGTTGATAGCGAGATCTCGAATCAACTTATTGGTCTTATGGTATATCTCAGTATCGAGGATGAGACTAAAGATCTGTATTTGTTTATAAACTCCCCTGGTGGATGGATAATACCCGGAATAGCCATTTATGATACTATGCAATTTGTACGACCAGAGGTCCATACAATATGCATGGGATTGGCCGCGTCAATGGGATCTTTTATTCTGGTTGGAGGAGAAATTACCAAACGTCTAGCATTCCCTCACGCTTGGCGCCAATGAAGTTTTTTTATTTGAGAGAAAAAAGAAAACTATGCCTTCGCCATATGAATATTAAGTAATAATAGCATGGCACTTCGAATTCGATATGAAAAATTTTGTATTTTTTTTTCAAAAGATTTGATTATGTATCGAGAGAGTAGTATGAGATAAAAGATATTTCCGACTTTCTCTTATCTATCGGAAGTCCAATTCAGCGTCACAAACTTGTTTGTTTTTACACTAACGGGCTCTTAACAATATTTAAGTTATAAAAAAAAAGAGTGCGAAAAAACCAAATTTTTTTGATTGGCTCAAAAAGAAACTTTGGGATTGCTGAATCAAAGACAAAAAAAATCCATTTTAAAATAGAAAGCAACGGAGCCATCATAGTATTTTTGAACTCCTCCGAAAAAAAAAAAGAAGGGTGGCATTTTGATCATTTACCCATCTGGGGCTAATAGATTCTATTTTTTATCTTTCTTGAATGGAAAAGTTAGGGGTCAATTTGATTATAGAGCCGTATGCAATGCATAAAAGATAATGCCCGTACGGTTGTTCAATTCTATCCTTTTTCCTATTATTCTTTATCTTTCTTTTCTGTTTCTTTCATCACACCAGATAGAGAAACCTTCTATTATCAGGGTAATGATGCATCAACCTGCTAGTTCTTTTTATGAGGCACAAACGGGAGAATTTATCCTGGAAGCGGAAGAACTGCTGAAACTACGCGAAACCATCACAAGGGTTTATGTACAAAGGACGCGTAAACCTTTATGGGTTGTATCTGAAGACATGGAAAGAGACGTTTTTATGTCAGCAACAGAAGCCCAAACTTATGGAATTGTTGATCTTGTAGCAGTTGAATGAAAAAGTGGATTTTGTGCAAATCTGTGATTTGATATTTTATCTCCGAGTTTACTATATAAATAAATAAAAAATCCGGTTAGGATCAATCTAAACCAGCCCATTATATATATGACTCAACATGCCAACTATTAAACAACTTATTAGAAATACAAGACAGCCCATTCGAAATGTCACGAAATCCCCCGCTCTTCGGGGATGTCCTCAGCGTCGAGGAACATGTACTAGGGTGTATGTGCGACTCGTTTAGATCATGAGCTGACAGGAAAAAGCAAGAAAACTGCTTCCAGTATGACTGATCAGTACTAATGAATAGGATAGAATGGAAGAAGGAACTCCATTCACTATCTAAAAATAAGCAAATCTATCCTTCTATTGTGTATAAAGTTTATGGTTTCCGTTGGTACAAATTCAATCACCTGAATTTAAGATGAGAAACAATTCTCCATTGGTAGCAACTGATTATCCATTAAGCGGAAAAATCTTATTAAAATTAAAAAAAAAAAAGAAGTTCTCGCTCAGTCAAGAACGGACTACGAGGGTCAGCTACCCAGCTAACTTTCCTAATTAAATACCGTTACTGTATAGGCGGGTCTCATTGTGAAAGACCTGTTACTGGATAATTCATAGGTAGAGCCAAAGAGTGTGGTGTGAACTATACAAGTTACCAATAACATTGATGAAATATTAAATGAAGTAAGGGCTCCGGTGTATAGAGAAGACCTCACCGTTTAAGAAGTAACCATAGAAACGAGGAAACCCACAATTTCTTTCATATTTCCCAGTAAAATACCCCAAAAAAGAAAAAATCGTGGTCGGGAAGGTTATAGTAGCCAAAGCCATTGGAATTTGTATTTTATACATTGGAAAAATCCGTTTGGTTATTAGTTATTAATAGGCCAGGACGGGAAAAATAATAACTGAAAGAAAAAAATCAATTAGTTATTTGTCAAAATTTTATTTATTCAATGACTAGAGTTAAACGCGGATATATAGCCCGGAAACGTAGAACAAAAATTCGTTTATTTGCATCAAGTTTTCGAGGATCTCACTCAAGACTTACTCGAACTATTACTCAACAGAAAATAAGAGCTTTGGTTTCGGCTCATCGGGATAGAGATAAGCAAAAGAGAAATTTTCGTCGTTTGTGGATCACTCGAATAAACGCAGTAATTCGAGAAAAGGGAGTATCTTATAGTTATAGTAAATTAATACATGATCTATATAAGAGGCAGTTGCTTCTTAATCGTAAAATACTGGCCCAAATAGCTATATCAAATAGGAATTGTCTTTATATGATTTCCAACGAAATCAGAGAAAAAGTAGATTGGAAAGAATACACCGAAATAATTTAAATGGGGTTCCCCGGAGAATGAACTCCGGGAGGGTGGAGTTGAAGTCAAAATTACTATGAGAAATGCGCTAAAGTAGTCAAAATGAATGAACACGTTCAATAAAAAAATCTTTTTTTTTCCGATTCGTTTTTTTTTTACGACACAATAATCTGGATTCTAAGATTTGTCAAATAAAACACCAATCCATGTTTGAGTTCAAATTGGAATTCTGATTGAAGTGAACAAAAAATAAGCCTATTTATTTCTGGTTCTAAGACCAGTAGTTCTAGTGGTCGACTCGATTCTTTCAAATTGTTTCTCATTATTGAGAAAAGGTAACAAAGATAAAATACGAGCTTGTTTTATAGCAATAGTAATTAATCGTTGTTGTTTCAAGGTCAATCTATTTACTCGTCTAGATAATATTTTTCCCTGTTCACTAATAAATCGACTAATTAAACTCATGTTTCTATAATCAATTCGATCCCCCGATTGAATCGGGGGCAAACGCCTACGAAAAGATCGCTTGGATTTAAGAAAAGGTCGCTTGGATTTATCCATGGTTTGTTTGTTTAGTTTATTTCTTATCCCGAAATATTTCTTAATTGTAATTTTAACTCCAAATAGGATTCTTTTTATTTAAATGCAATATCTTCTATTTATATTTCAATGTGTTCTATATAATGTCATTTTTCTCCTTTCAAGGATAAGACATACTCGGTTCAATCTATTTCTTTATTTCCCCATGAATCATATGTTTGTAACAATAGGGACAGAATTTTCTCAATTCTAATCGATTGGGCGTATTGTGCCGGTTCTTTTGAGTAATATATCTGGAAATACCCGTTGATACCTTCTTAACACCGTTTTGTATACAACTGGTACATTCCAAAATTACCGTTACCCGCGCATCTTTTCTCTTGGCCATGAACCTCCTTTGGATTTTTGATTTACTCAACTCTTCTATTTTGATTCGAAATGAAGAAAAAGAAAGGAAGGAAAAAATAAAAGTTATTAACTTGAAATCCAACTCTAAAAGATCAAAATCAATTAAATCAAAGCAAAGCCATAAAAGCCATAGTAAATAATAAGCAAGACAATGAGAATGAGTTCGAAATTCTATTTAACTCCGAAGGGCAGTTAAAGATCTTGTATTCTTGCCCTAGACCCCGATTTTCCTACTCTACCCCCACGTCTCTATTTTTAATTCGAATTTGAACCTGAGTCTCGCAGACGTTGAATCCATTTTTATTCTTTCTCTTTCGTCCCTTATTCTAAATTCTAAAAATTAGAAAAAAAAAAGGGAAAAAAGAGAAAAGAGGGAGGGGGGATTAGTCACAGATATTTGATTCTATTTCTAATCTTCTTCATTCCTTCCGGTGTCAATAGCTAGAATGAAAAAAAGGGGAATGTCAACGCATCGGGGAAAAAACGATTAATCTCTATCAATATACCTGCTAAAGCCCCGAACCATAACGTACTTAGTACTGGGGCCACGGAGAGATATGTTTTTAGATCTCGCATTGAAAAACCTCCTTTTTTATTGTAATACATAAAGATAATGCATATATGATTAGATGCATATGTAGTTAAGGGCCGTTTAGAGTTGTACACGGAATCCCTAATTCCAATTGAAATGCACAACGATCCATAAGATTTCCTTTTCTTATTATTATATGTAAAAATATGTTAAATGAGGCCAAAAAAGACGAAATGGACAGAAAAACTGTGTGTCTCAATGCAGGAAATAGGGATGTGGAAAACAAGAAAGGAATTCTCTACAATTATACTGTAGAACAATTTGAAGGGATGTGGCGCAGCTTGGTAGCGCGTTTGTTTTGGGTACAAAATGTCACGGGTTCAAATCCTGTCATCCCTACCTATTACTGCCCCGTTGAGCAGTAACGAGGAATCAGCTGAGATCGATTCAAATTGCGTTGCGCGGAAGTTCATTTTTATGAAACTATAGAATATATAGATATAAAATGAAAATGGATTAGTTTAAAAAAACTATTTTCTTTACATCCTTTTCTATTCTGATAAGAAAGCGCTCTTAGTTCAGTTCGGTAGAACGTGGGTCTCCAAAACCCGATGTCGTAGGTTCAAATCCTACAGAGCGTGATTTTTTCTTCATGAATTCAATTAGACTGAAATGGATTCAGTCGCTTGCACAACAATTAGAATTTGACCTCCTGTGGATTAAAGAAAGGAGGAGGCCAATCAAAAAAAGAAATGTGAATTAATCAAAGGTCCAACTGATCGCCACGCCTGTATTGTAAATATGCAGTTACGAATAATCCAGCCAAAGTAATAGGAATTAGACCTAACACGATTCCAAATAGAAAAACTTCAATCATTTCAATTTTTTGAAAAGGAGAAAAAAAGCGGTAATATCTATACCTAAATATTAATCCGAATTGATGTGAATCTCAATGACCAAGAATTGACAATTGACATGGTAAATAACTCTAGAATACACAGAATCTCACAGAAGCATTTCCTTTCTGAATTGTTTCTTTCAAATAGAAATTTTAAATAAGTCGTATCTTGCTCAGACCAATAAATAAAGCTGAAGTTATAGTTAAAGCCACTAGTAGAAAACCGAAATAACTGGTTATAGTAAGCATGAAAGGGCTAAATGAAATATGGTATTTTTATACATATGTTTCTAAAGTATTTACCTAAGTTTCCATTTTTCTAACATAGGAAGATATACAAAAATACCAATTGAAATAATAAGTCCAATTGAAAGTTTTGGATTCATCTATCATTATAGACGGCACGAAAAAAGAGAAAGTAACAGGCATATAAAATGAAACCGATTCATCATTTCTAAGATCTAGCCATCTCGCGATTCCTATCAACCAAGTCGTCGAGAATAAACGAACTGGATCGTGTAACTTCATTTAAAAACGAAACTCTTTTTGAATTATTATTTTGAATTCCATTTTTATGGAATACTATGTTTCCTCGTTCGATATTTTAAAATAAAGCCTCTTCCTTGTAGCTAGATCCAAATTTGGATTGAGATCCAATCCAACAATTCATTACAACTATTGATTCCAATTATTTTATTCTTTTTTCACTTTCTTTCATCGAATCATATTTGTTACTGGACAATTAACAAATTCCTTAAAATAAAAAGGGGGGATTCTAACAAAAACTGCCTCTACAACCATGAAAAAGAAATTTATAGATCTCCCATCCACTTAAAATTGAATTGTGGAAATATGATAATCTCTTTCATTGTAAGAATTTTATATTAAATACAGCATCATTTTACATCAACAGATAAAGGAAAGGAAAAAGAAATTATTTAGCACTTCCTTTCGATACTGATTCAATTTGCGT